GTTTTGTTCGAAAAATCCGGGAATCCAGATTTTATTATCGTGTCGTAAGAAAAAAAAACGAATCGGAAAAGAAAAAATCTTTTTTTTATTGAATGTGTTCATTCATTTTGACTATTTTAGCATATTTACTCATAGTAATTTCGACTCTACCCTCCCGCTTCCCGGAGTTCATTCTCCGGGGAACTCCGTTAAAACTATTCCGGTGGATTCTTTCTACTTCTTTTATGATCTCGTTGGAAATCATATAAAGACAATTCCTATTTGATATAGCTATTTGTGCAAGTATTTTACGATTAAGAAGCAACTGTCTCTTGTATAGATCATGTATTAATTTACTATAATTATAGGATACTCCCTTTTCGCGGATTACTGCGTTTATCCGAGTGATCCACAAACGACGAAAATTTCGCTTTTGCTTATCCCTATCCCGATCAGCCGAAACCAAAGCTCTTATTTTCTGTTGAGTAATAGTTCGAGTAAGTTTTGAATGAGCCCCTCGAGAGCTTGATGCAAATAAATGAGTTTTTGTTCTACGTCTCCGAGCTATATATCCGCGTTTAATTCTGGTCATTGAATAAATGAAACTTTGACGAATAACTAATTTATTTCCTTTCTTTGCGTTATTCTTTTCCCCTTTCCTGGTCTATTAATAACCAAACGGATTTTGCAAATGTATAAAATACAAATTCCAATGGCTTTGGCTACTATAACCTTCCCGACCACGATTTTTTCTTTTTTTTAGGTATTTCACTGCGAAATACGAAAGAAATAAGAAATTTTCTTCTGCTAAGGGTGAAAAATATAGTCAAAAAAAAATAGAAATTAAATGTATAAAGAAATAGTGGGTTCCGTCGTTTCTATGGTTACTTCTTAAACGGTGAGGTCTTCTCTATACACCGGAGCCTTTACTTCATTTAATCAATGTTATTGGTAACTTGTATAGTTCACACCACACTCTTTGGCTCTACCCATGAATTATTCAGTAATAGGTCTTTCACAATGAGATCCACCTATACAGTAACGGTATTTAATTAGGAAAGTTAGCTGGGTAGCTGACCCTCTTAGTCCGTTCTTGACAGAGTGGGAGCTTCATTTTTATGTTTTGGAAATTGAAATAAGATTTTCTCCGCTTAATAGATAACCATTTGCTACCAATGGAGAATTGCTTCTCATCTTAAATTCAGGTAATTGGATTTGCACCAATGGAAACCATAAACTTCATACACAATAGAGGGATCGATTTGCTTATTTTTAGATAGTGAATGGGGTTCTTTCTTCCATTCTATCCTATTTACTGGTACTGATCTGATCATTGATACTGGAAAGCGGTTTTCTTGCTTTTTTTGTGCCAGCTCATGATCTAAACGAGTCGCACATACACCCTAGTACATGTTCCTCGACGCTGAGGACATCCCCGAAGAGCGGGGGATTTCGTGACATTTCGAATTGGCTGTCTTGTATTTCTAATAAGTTGTTTAATAGTTGGCATGTTGAATCATATACATAATGGGCTGGTTTAGAATGATCCTAACCGGATCATTCTAAATTATTCCGGATCATTCTAAATTATTTCTATTTAATAGAAATTTAATAGTTAAACTCGTAGATAAAATCTCAAATTGCGGATTTGCATAAAATCCATCTTAATTCAAGGAATCTTTTAGATTCTCAATCAATCTATACTCCATCTCTTCCTCCGCCCGCGAACCAATATAAAACCCATGATTTGGTGCATCTTCCGCGTGCAAATCAACAATTCCAAAATCTATTGCTTCTGCGGCTGACATAAAAACATCTCTTTCGATGTCTCGACTTATAACCCATCGGGGTTGGCCCGTTTTTTGTACATAAAGAAGTTCAATGTGTTCGCGTAGTTCCAAAACCAGGTCCAGTTCTAGGACACATTCTCCCGTGTATGACTCAAAAAAAGTACTAGCGGGTTGATGGATCATTACCCTGATGATCTAACAGTTCTCTATCTTGCATGATGAAACGAAGAGAAAAGAAAGAAAGATAAAGAATAATAGGAAAAAAAGATAGAATTGAACAACCGTACGGGCATTATCTTTTGTGCATTGCATACGGCTCTACAATAAAATTGACCCCTACCTTTCATTGAAGAAAGAGAAAATAGAATCTATCAGACCCAGATGGATAAATGATCAAATTGCCACCCTTCCTTTCAGAGGAGTTAAAAAATACTATGATGGCTCCGTTGCTTTCTATTTTTCAATTGATTATTGATTATTTTTTTTTGTCTTTGATTCAGCAATCCCAAAGTTTCTTTTTGATCCAATCAAATAAGGAAAAATCTTGTTTTTTTTTTCGCCCTCTTTTTTTTTTTTATAACATAAATATTGTTAAGAGCCCTTCGGTGTGAAAACAAAAAAGTTTGTGACGCTGAACTGGACTCCCGATAGATAAGAAAAATCGGAAAACCTTTTATCTCATACTACTCTCTCGATACATAATCGAATCTTTTGAAAAAAAAAAATACAAAAATTTTGCATATCAAATTCGAAGTGCCATGCTATTATTACTTAATATTCATATGGCGAAGGCATAGTCTTCTTTTTTCTCTCAAATAAAAAAAACCTCATTGGCGCCAAGCGTGAGGGAATGCTATACGTTGGGTCATTGCTCCTCCAGACAAGATCAAAGATGCCATTGACGCGGCTACTCCTATGCATACTGTATGGATAGTTGGTGTCACTGATTGCATCACATCGAAAAGAGCTACTCCAGGTACTATCGCTCCGCCCGGAGAGTTTATAAACACATGCTGATCTCGGGTACTATCCTCGATACTGAGAAATGTAATAAGACCTATAAGTTGATTCGAGAGCTCGTAATCAAGTTCTTGGCATAAAAAAAGGGCTCTTCGTCTATAAAGTCGGTTGATTAGGGTAAAATTGTATCCCGTAGGAACCGTACCTGCACCTTTTGACGCATACGGTTCAAAAAAAAATTGCGAAAAAAAAAAGAATCAATGTATAGATTCAAGTCCTCTTTCTTTGTTCCTATTCTTTTTTCATAACAGGGTTTTTCTGACTTCTAATGAAAGGACTTTTTCTTCGATTTTTCAATAAAGACGAATTTTAACTTCTTTCTTCCTTATAATAGAAAAAAAAAAGTCACTAAACTTATCGAATTAACTTCTCATTGATGTATTGTTTCATCGAGATTCAATCCAAATCACGATGGTATTTTCTTGTTCCTGAATGGGTCTCTTTCATCTTTTTAGGTTTATGCTCTACTCCGGGTAAAGATCCGCCCGATTTTGATTTGCACATATAGGACAAATCTTCCCATTACCATTTCTTTTTGTTATGACTTTTTTTTTTTTCAATTCATTTCATACCCGTCACCACGTATTTAGTTTGAGATTCCCTCGCTTGACAAATAGGATCTCTTTACAAATACCAAACAGGAATTATTTATGATACAAGTAGTAATCATAGATATATTACCAATTGGGTTTTTTCTAAACGGAGCCTGGATACTTCATTTTTTAGTCCAACCAAGCCAACCATAAATTATTCTAATTGATAATAGTAATGTGAATCCCCCCAAACAATGGATCTAATTGCGCTTCACGCTCCAAATTTTGGATGATTCAATTTACTTTCTTGGGCGAAACAGAGGATATCTCGATCGGGGGAGAGAACGGGGAAATCCCATATGACCCAATAGATCTGACAAGTCGCACTATAGGTCAACCCAAGTTGCTTCTTCCTCGCCAGTAATTAGGGAAGGTACTTTTGGAACACCAACAGGCATAAATGGAAAGACAAAAATCGAACTACTCGATTTCACTTTGATGTGGAAACGTAACAACATTATTTTATTGTCTTTATAATATTGGTTTTATCATATTTATTTTATCCATAGATTAGAAAAATAAAGAAAGACAAAAGAAGAAATAAAGCAAAATTTTGACGAATAGGGCCTTCTAATGAGGAATCAGGAAGGACACATTTACTGATAGAAAATGGTATCAACCCCCATTGCGTATTGGTACTTATCGGGTATAGAATAAATCTGCTTCTCTTTGTTCCTACGAACAGAATTGTTTCATTATTACCAATAAAATAGAACAAATAGTAACCCTTGTTCAGTGGATTATTTCAGGGTCCATAGGATAGTCATAGTATAGCTTTTCCAATGCAATAAAGTTACGTAGTGTCTATTTATCTTTGATAAAGAGGTATTTTCCATGGGTTTACCTTGGTATCGTGTTCATACCGTTGTATTGAATGATCCCGGTCGGTTGCTTTCCGTTCATATAATGCATACAGCTCTGGTTGCTGGTTGGGCAGGTTCGATGGCTCTGTATGAATTAGCAGTTTTTGATCCTTCTGACCCTGTTCTTGATCCAATGTGGAGACAGGGTATGTTTGTTATACCTTTCATGACTCGTTTAGGAATAACCAATTCATGGGGAGGTTGGAGTATCATAGGAGGGACTGTAACGAATCCGGGGATTTGGAGTTACGAAGGTGTAGCTGGGGCACATATTGTGTTTTCGGGCTTATGCTTTTTGGCAGCTATCTGGCATTGGGTCTATTGGGATCTAGAAATATTTTGTGATGAACGTACAGGAAAACCTTCTTTGGATTTGCCCAAGATCTTTGGAATTCATTTATTTCTCTCAGGGGTGGCTTGCTTTGGTTTTGGTGCATTTCATGTAACAGGCTTGTATGGTCCTGGAATATGGGTGTCCGATCCTTATGGACTAACGGGAAAAGTACAACCTGTAAATCCGGCGTGGGGCGTGGAAGGTTTTGATCCTTTTGTTCCGGGCGGAGTAGCTTCTCATCATATTGCAGCAGGGACATTGGGCATATTAGCGGGTCTATTCCATCTTAGCGTCCGCCCGCCACAACGTCTATACAAAGGATTACGTATGGGAAATATTGAAACCGTACTTTCCAGCAGTATCGCGGCTGTCTTTTTTGCTGCTTTTGTTGTTGCTGGAACTATGTGGTATGGTTCAGCAA